TCCAAGGAAAAACACTCCGATCTCCTATCAGAAAAATTCCTAATTCTCCTTTTGGTGCTTCGACTCTTACATAAAGTTCTTGCTTGGACAATTCAAAAGTAGGAGAAGGTTTTTTACTAATAAATCGATATTCAAAATCATTCCATTCAGGGTCTTTTATTCTATCAAAGCGGCGGCTTTCTAAATTCTCATAGGGTCCCCCTGGAATTCCTTCCAGAGCCTGCTGGATAATTTTTATAGATTCTGTCATTTCGCCAATTCGTACTAAATACCGAGCTAATGAATCCCCCTCTTTTTGCCATTGAATCTCCCAATCAAATTCCTCGTAACACTCATAACGATCAACTTTACGAAGATCCCATTGTATTCCGGAAGCTCGTAGCGTTGGTCCCGATAAACCCCAGTTTAGTGCCTCTTCTCCGCCAATAATGCCTACGCCCTCAACCCGTTCTAAAAAAATAGGATTCCGTGTAATAAGCTTTTGATATTCAGCAACCCCGGTTAAAAAATAATCGCAAAAATCCAAACATTTATCTATCCAGCCATGAGGTAGATCAGCAGCGACTCCTCCAATACGAAAAAAATTATGCATCATGCGCATGCCGGTAGCCGCTTCAAATAGGTCATATATCAATTCTCGTTCTCGAAAAATATAGAAGAAAGGAGTCTGCGCCCCAATATCTGCCATAAAAGGACCAAGCCATAACAAATGGGAAGCGATACGACTCAACTCCAACATAATAGCTCTGATATAGCTAGCCCTTTTAGGTACTTGAATATTCCCTAGCTGTTCGGGCCCGTTTATGGTTATTGCTTCTGTGAACATAGTAGCTAAATAATCCCAACGTGTTACATAAGGCAAATATTGTATAATTGTTCGATTTTCCGCAATTTTCTCCATCCCTCTATGTAAATAACCCAATACTGGTTCACAGTTAATAACATCTTCACCATCGAGAGTAACGATCAGTCGAAGAACACCATGCATTGATGGGTGGTGAGGGCCCATATTGACTATCATGAGGTCTTTTCTTGTAGTTGGTGGAATCATAAGTTTTTCTCGAGTCATTCTTCCATGCATTGCTGAAAGTAAAAAGAAAGAAGTTCATCAAAATTTAAACGACTAAGCTCAAACGGTCTCACGCTTCAAATTAACGAGTTTTTATCTCTCGAATATCCAACTCCCCAATTAATTCTTTATAGCGCCCCCTATTTATTTTTGACAAATAGGCCAGCAGTCGTTGACGTTTTCCCAAAATTTTTCGCAAACCTCGCTGAGATGAAAAGTCTTTTTTGTGCAATTCCAAATGGGAAGTGAGTTTCCTTATTTTAGTGGTGAAACTGAATACTTGAAATTCAACAGATCCCCTGGTTTCTTTGTTTTCTTTTTGAAAAATAACCGAAATCGATGAATTTTTGACCATAAAAAAACGCCCCTTGCCCTTTTTACATTTACAGATATGGATTTTACCGATCAGTAATAATAATGCCATTAATTGGAATGTGGTATATACAAGAATCTAATCAAAATTTCTTTATGAACTCCTAATTTCCTGAATTCAAATCAATCAATCCAATTTTGAATTGGTTTTCTATAGGAATAGAAAAGGTTGGTACATTTTTGGATCGAAGAGTTTAGACCTAAAATAAAGAAGGTTCCATTGATTCATTTCGAGATCGAATTCAGACATTATTCATTTGATATTGGATACTAGAATGCAATGTGAGATAAGACATCTGATCTGTGTATTTGTTTGCTTTCATATACCCTATTATATATATTAGGGTATAGGATATACAGAAAAGTGTATTATCAAAAAATTTTCAATCGTGGATACATCTGTATCCTTAACATACCGAAACGGCTGCCATTATTGGTATCAAACCAATAACGATTCATACAAGCTAAATCTTCTAATCGATAATTAGGCCAAAGAAAGAGCTTTAATTTCATTAATTGATTTTTCTCTCTATCAAGATGGTTATTGTCATGTAAAACTTGGCTGCTGTTTTTTACGTTCCAAAATACCGGATTTGGATCTATATAATTTCTCTTTTTTGAATTGAAACAAATTAGAATTCTCCATTTTCTACGACGTCTAAAGGATAAAATATTTTCGGGAACAAGTAAATCAAAATTATTGTTAGAAGCATGTCCTTGCTCTTGGTATTTTTGATGCTTATTCTTATGAACCAACGAAATACCCACGGTTTGATACATAATAAATTGCCCATCTTTTTGTTCAGACAGACGAATGGGTTCTAGAATAAATACTCCCTTCTGCATAAATTCTGAAAGCGTTAAATTATTATTAATCATCATTATATCCAAACTCATTTGTTTCTTTTGAATCGAGGATATAGTAATTTTTGTTAAATCTATCAGTTTACGCAGGAGACAATATACATTGATATTATTGATCATTCTTTCATTCAAAGTCTCATCCCATGGCAATTGAAAAAGCAAATAACGTTTTATGAACAAACGGAGTTCTGCTTTCGTGTATTGTTTTTTATTTTTCCCTTTTTTCATGTTCGATCTTGCATAATTTTCTTCCATATCTTTTTGGGGTGAGAGAACGGATCTCCGCTCTCCTCGACTTGTCGGTTCTTTTTCTTCTTGATTTCGATGCGTTTTATTTGATGCTATCAAAAAATTGCCCTTTTCATTGATCTTTTTATTTGCACTTCTATTTAAATTTAAAAGAAGTAATTTGCTTGGTATAAACCAAGGTTTCATTTTATATGTCTTATAAATTAACAAAAATTCTGGGAAGAACCAAAGTTCCAGATTTGATATGGGATGCTTTAGCATTTTTTCATTCATTCCCATCCAATCGTAAAACCCCTTGTGAGAGTTTGGTAAATTGATCTCTGGAATCTTAAGATAAAAAAAATCTTTTTTAGAAATTATTTGAGAATTTTTAGTACGAACTTGAGTATTTTGATTCCTATTGGTATCGATTATGATCCAGGCCTCAATATCGACTTTTTGTATAAGATCAAATTGAAAAATTTTCCAATCAAAATATTTTCTATCGGCCGGTTTTTCCATATGGATCTTTCCTAGATCATTTTTAATAGGGATGTTCCTCAGCATATCAAAAAAGTTTTTTTTAGGCGTGTTATAATAAATTTCTTGTTTCGTATTTCCTTGAAGGGGAGATCCATAAAAAAAGCATTCCGTTTTCTTTTCATAATGAATAAATTTATATGATAAAAGATCAGATCGATAGTATTTTATAAAATTATCTTTTTGATTAGATAATGAATATACTTCAAATTTTTTTTGTTTTTTGGAATTCATTAATGGGTTTTTTTCATATGAATGCCGTTTGCTAAAATTTGCCTTTTTAGCTATACGATGCTGACGAAATGTATTTCGCCATTTTTCTGGTATTAATCTAGACCATCCAATCTGAGATAAATGGTATTGATAATGTCCTCTTAACCAGCTTTTCCATGGATTCATTTCATAACTCGGAAGTTTGTTATCTGCTGATTTCGAATCAAGCATTCCTTGTGTTTCAAAAGAATCCTTTATTTTAGCCTTAAGGAAAAAGGGGATTCGTTGATATTGAACAACAAATCTTAACGAGTTAATAACTTGGATTTTTCCTAATTTATAAAATACATATGGTTGTGGCACGTAGGATAAGTCATAAAAAATATGTGAATTTGCTTTACTATTACTAATATTCTCAAGTTCCTTTCTTAGAATTATACTCGAAATAGACGGAATTGTAGTTTTCTTTTTTTTATTAATTCTTTCTTGTTTTCTTTCATTATTGTAAATGGATTTATCAATAATTTTTTTTGTTAATTTAAGAAAAAATTTTGTATTTATTCTGGCAATATTTATGATATATAAAAATATATCCGTGTATATTTTTTCAATGAAAAATTTTACAAAAGGGGATAATTTACAGATTAATCGAGCATTTCTTCTTTTTAACATTTTTAACATTTGCTGTTTTTCTAATTTTTTAGCATTATAACTTGTAGGACTAAGATTATTTATTCTTGGAGTTACTTTTTTTTTCTCTTTTGTGATTCTTTCTATTTGATTTCGAATTGTACTTGTTCTATCAGCCAGATCCTTCATTTTTTTTTCTGTCAACGAAGAGTTTGTCCAACTTGGAGATGCAATTTGAATTTGACTAAATGATTCGTGAATCATTTGATTGTTTATTATGGAATCTTTTTCTTCTTTAATTTCGCTTGATTTATCGACTCCGACTTCTCTTAATCTAACTCTTAATCTAAATAATAGAATTGGATTTACTTTTGAAAGTTCTTTTATTATTCTTTTTCTAAAAAAAACACTTTTGATAACCCATTTTTTTGTTTCTTTTGAAACTTTTTGAAGTAATTTTGTTTTTACTTTGAAAACTGTTAGAACTCGAAAATACTTCTTTTTAAATTTTCCAATTTTTTTTGCGAATTCCTTTAAAATGGGTTTAATAAAGGAAGGTTTTTTTCGGGGTGAAGAAAAGGGGAGTTCCGTTTCCATTCCCCAAACTGTTAAAAAACAATAATCACCTTTTTCTTTTGTCTTTTTCATTAGATCTTTCTGAGAGGATCGTAGTTTCGATTTGTGCGAAGGTTTCAGACAGAAAGGAAATATGATTTTTATTTGAATACCTTCTGTCAACCAATTTTTTGGAAATTCGGTTTCGGATAATGGAATACCATTAGAGGTGCATTTAATATAGATCTCTTTATTCCATTCTTGGAAATCCTCAGACCATTCAGGACGTTGCAATAGGAATATACGTCCAACATTTTTGGCAATTATCAATGAAGGGAATAGAATATATTTTCTAAAAATAGATTGAGTTAGTAACACGCAACCTCTTATTCCTTGCGCAAATGGAATACGATTCCAATCCTCTGCGACTTTTATTCGTGCTTTTTCCTTTCTTTTGTTGTTTTCTTGTTTTTCTTCTCTTTTTGTTTGTTCTTTTGTATACTCTGCAATTTTGAATGCTTCCCCTTTA